TACTAAGAAAAAGTCTTTTGTTTTGATTCGACCCATAGTCACATATGAAATAACGGACGGTATCAATTTAGCAACACTTTTCCCTCAGGATCTGTTGCAAGAAAGGGATAATATGCAACTTCGAGTTTCCAACTATATCCTTTATGGAAATGGCAAAGTCACTGGGGGAATTTCTGACACAAGTATTCAATTGGTACGTACTTGTTTAGTATTGAATTGGAACCAAGACAAAAAAAACTCTTCTATCGAAGAAGCCCGCGCTTCCTTTGTTGAAGTAAGGATAAATGGTATGATTCGCGATTTTCTCAGGATCAATTTAGTGAAATCTGCTATTTCATCTATCAGGAAAAGGAATAATCCCCCTTTTTGTTGTGATGGTGGAGATGGTGGATCAGAGCATACCAATATGAATCCGTTTTATTCCATTTATTCAAAGACAAAACTTCAACACCTATTTAAACCAAATCAAGGCACTGTTCGTACGTTAGTGGGTATAAATGAGGAATGTCAATTTTTTATCATTTTGTCATCATCCAATTCTTTTCGAATGGGTCCATTCATATTTAACGGTATAAAATATCACAAAGAATCAATTAAAAAGGATCGCCTAATTCCAATTAGGAATTCATTAGGTCCTTTAGGAACAGTCCTTCAATTTGAAAATTTTTTTAGATTTTATCACTTAATAACTCATAATCAGATCTTGGTAACTAATTATTTACAAGTTGACAAATTAAAACAAACTTTTAAAGTCCTTCAATTTCAATATTATTTAATGGATGAAAATGGAATAATTTATAATCCCGGTTCATGCAGTAACATCATTTTGAATCCCTTCAATTTGAATTGGTATTTTCTTCATTACAATTTTTGTGAAGAGACATCTACAAAAATTCGTCTTGGACAATTTCTTTGTGAAAATGTCTGTATAACTAAAAATGGACTTCACTTAAAATCGGGTCAAGTTCTAATTGTTCAATTTGATTCTGTAGTAATGAGATCGGCTAAGCCCTATTTGGCTACCCCCGGAGCAACAGTTCACGGTCATTATGGGGAAATCATTTATGAGGGGGATACTTTAGTTACATTTATATATGAAAAATCGAGGTCTGGTGATATAACGCAAGGTCTTCCAAAAGTGGAACAAGTCTTAGAAGTTCGTTCAATTGATTCAATATCGATGAATCTCGAAAAGAGAATGAATAGTTGGAACGAACGTATAACAAGAATTCTTGGAATTCCTTGGGGAGTCTTAATTGGGGCTGAGCTAACTATAGCGCAAAGTCGTATATCTTTGGTTAATAAGATCCAAAAAGTTTATCGATCCCAAGGGGTGCAGATCCATAATAGGCATATAGAAATTATTGTACGTCAAATAACATCAAAAGTCTTGGTTTCAGAGGATGGGATGTCTAATGTTTTTTTGCCCGGAGAATTAATTGGATTGTTTCGAGCGGAACGAACGGCACGGGCTTTGGAAGAAGCGATCTGTTACCGAGCTGTCTTATTGGGAATAACGAGAGCATCCCTGAATACTCAAAGTTTTATATCCGAAGCGAGTTTTCAAGAAACTGCTCGAGTTTTAGCAAAAGCGGCTCTCCGAGGCCGTATTGATTGGTTGAAAGGACTAAAAGAAAACGTTGTTTTGGGGGGTATGATACCTGTCGGTACCGGGTTCAAGGGATTCATACATCGTTCAAGTCAACATAATAGCATTCGCTTGAACACAAAAAAGAATATATTCGAGGGAGAAATGAAAGATATCTTGTTTTACCACAGAGAACTTTTTGATTTTTGTATTTCAAAGAATTTCCGTGATAGATCAAAACAACAAAGATTTTGAGGATTTAACATAAGAGATTCATCCTTTATTATCTTTGTTATTATTATTTAATTTAGTATTTAGTAATTTAATAAACAAGTAATGTAATAAAATACAGAAACTCAAATAATAACGAATAATTTATGGTTTAGGTTGTGTATCAATAGTCAATCCACGTTAGAAAAGAAGGTTCCGTTGGAACAATTATTTATTTCAGGATACCTCATCTCTTTATTAAAAAAAAAAGAGAGAGAAAAAGTGCGAGGAGAAATGACGAGAAGATATTGGAACATCGATTTGGAAGAGATGATGGAGGCAGGAGTTCATTTTGGTCACGGTACTCGGAAATGGAATCCTCGAATGTCACCTTATATTTCTGCAAAATGTAAGGGTATTCATATTATAAATCTTACCAGAACTGCTCGTTTTTTATCAGAGGCTTGTGATCTAGTTTTTGATGCAGCAAGTAGAGGAAAACAATTTTTAATTGTCGGGACAAAAAATAAAGCTGCTGATTCAGTAGCATGGGCTGCAATAAGGGCTCGATGTCATTATGTTAATAAAAAGTGGCTTGGGGGTATGTTAACGAATTGGTCCACTACAGAAACGCGACTTCATAAATTCAGGGACTTAAGAATGGAACAAAAGGCGGGGAGACTCTCTCAGCTTCCGAAGAGAGATGCAGCGGTGTTGAAGAGACAATTATCTCACTTGCAAACATATCTAGGTGGGATTAAATATATGACAGGATTACCTGATATTGTAATCATCGTTGATCAACAAGAAGAATATACGGCCCTTCGAGAATGTATTACTTTGGGAATTCCAACGATTTGTTTAATCGATACAAATTGTGACCCGGATCTCGCCGATATTTCGATTCCGGCAAACGATGATGCTATATCTTCAATTCGATTAATTCTTACTAAATTGGTATTTGCAATTTGTGAAGGACGTTCTAGCTATATCAAAAATCCTTGATTCATAATAAAATCAAAAATGTAATTTCTAAATTCTATAAAATTCTATAATAGATTTGGTTACTATTCCCGAATCGCAAAAACTAAAAAAATGGGGATATTGTGTGATTAATGGGTATCTTAAATATAAGTTAATTAATTAAATAATAAAGGTATATAAGTCGAGAAAGAGATGGTTGAATCAAAATAATTTTTTTAAGTTATAGTTCTGTCAGAGGACAATATGAATGTTCTATCATATCCAATCAACACACTAAAGGGGTTATATGATATGTCTGGTGTGGAAGTAGGTCAACACTTCTATTGGCAAATAGGGGGTTTCCAAATCCATGGTCAGGTACTTATAACTTCTTGGGTTGTAATTGGTATCTTACTAGGTTCAGCTGCTATAGCTGTTCGGAATCCACAAACCATTCCGACAGGTGGTCAGAATTTTTTTGAATATGTCCTTGAATTTATTCGAGACGTGAGCAAAACTCAAATTGGAGAAGAATATCGTCCGTGGGTTCCCTTTATTGGAACTATGTTTCTATTTATTTTTGTTTCTAATTGGTCAGGGGCTCTTTTGCCTTGGAAAATCATACAGTTACCTCAGGGGGAGTTAGCCGCACCCACGAATGATATAAATACTACTGTTGCTTTAGCTTTACTCACATCAGTAGCCTATTTCTATGCGGGTCTTACAAAAAAGGGATTAGGTTATTTTGGTAAATACATTCAACCAACTCCAATTCTTTTACCCATTAACATCTTAGAAGATTTCACAAAACCTCTATCACTTAGTTTTCGACTTTTCGGAAATATATTAGCGGATGAATTAGTAGTTGTTGTTCTTGTTTCTTTAGTACCTTTAGTGGTTCCTATACCTGTCATGTTCCTCGGATTATTTACAAGTGGTATTCAGGCTCTTATTTTTGCAACTTTAGCCGCAGCTTATATAGGTGAATCCATGGAGGGTCATCATTAATTAGTTTTAGGAAGAGTTGATCTTTTAGTTTCTATCCGGGTAAGGTAACATAGGTGGTTCAAGATAGTCTATTTAGAGCATATAAATATGTAAATAGTTACAATCTAAGGGGAATAGAAAAAAAGGATCTTCTGTTCAAGATGTGTAAAAAAAAGTAGTTGGGTATTAGGTGCCAAATGGTGGATATGTGTAATCTAATGCCTATAAGTATAAGTAAGTATAAGTCTAGGTTAATTTTTTTAGATTAGATGAATAATTATAAAATACGATTGAATTTAAGATACAATAAGCGGTTTACGTTATGTAAGAAACATATGTATATTTGATATTAGATATTGACATGTTATATATGTATATGCAATTTGCCCTACTTGAATTTCGCTAGGGATGCCAACCGAAATACTGTTTCGTTTATAACTGTGAATTAAACAGATACAATAAAAAAAAAATCGAAGTTGGATTGATTCAGAAAGACTCTACAAATAGGAACTAAAAATACGAAGCCGTTCTAATTAGTTAATGTTATTTCAATTCGGCATTTTTAATTATTTCGACCGGATGGATATTATAATGAAATAATTAAGTCCTAATTCATTGGTTGATTGTATCATTAACTATTTCTTTTTTTTTTTTTTGTGGGTGAGGAACTTATCATGAATCCATTGATTTCTGCCGCGTCCGTTATTGCTGCTGGATTGGCTGTAGGGCTTGCTTCTATTGGACCCGGAGTTGGTCAAGGCACTGCTGCGGGCCAAGCTGTAGAAGGTATTGCTAGACAGCCCGAGGCAGAGGGAAAAATACGAGGTACTTTATTACTTAGTTTAGCTTTTATGGAAGCTTTAACAATTTATGGATTGGTTGTAGCATTAGCCCTTTTATTTGCGAATCCTTTTGTTTAATCCGATAAAAGAAAAATAAATATCCGAAAAAATATCTTTTATGGTCTTGGACTTGCAGGTTGTTTTTTCACATTATATTAAAATCGTGCTTTTACAAAATTCCTTAGAAAATAACCCAAGGGAAGGACTGATTTGAAGATGAAGAATTAGTGGTACCCACTCGTTTTCTTCCTTCCTTCCCCTTAACAAAGTGCTCCAACAAAAGAGGTATTTCGCAATTTACATGAAATCTAGTACCTAATTCTATTCTACCTAATTCTTTTTTATTTCAATTAATTCGAATAAGTAATAATTTTAGTATTATTGTTATTGGGAATCCCAATTGAAAAACA